ATATAGTATCACAAACTCTGGAAAGAAAAAAACTTTCGGATTTGATATGAGGTGATTTAAAATTAAGAATTTTTCATTCATTCCCATCCAATCAAAAGATATTTCCATCCAATCAAAAAAGACCCTTTTGTAATTGATTTCGCAATTTGAATCAATTGGAAGATAAAAAATATGAAATTGATCCTTTATTTGGTCCTTATTAGGTTCAACCTGAATTTTTGTATTAAATTTCCACCCCAAATATTTTCTATCCGTATTTTTTTCCATATATATAATATCACTTTTTCCTAGATAATTCTTCATAGGAATATTCTTGAGTATGTTAAAAAAGTTTTCTTTATTTCTGGTGGAATTTTCCTGCTTCTTATTTCTTTCGAATGATGTTCTATAAATACAGGATTTCTTCTTAGTTTCAGAATGAATATATTTATATGATAAAAGATCATATCTATAGTTTTTTTCAAAATTATCCTCTTTATTTGATAATAAATAGACTTTCAAATTTTGTTTTTTTTTGTAATCAAAAAAAGGGTCTTTTTCATAGGAATACCATTTCTTTAAATCATTATTTTGAGAGGTATTTATCCCATTTCGCCATTTTTGGGGGACTAATCTAGACCATGTAATCTGAGATAAATCGTATTGATAATGACCTCTTAACCAGTTTTTCCATGGATTCATTCCATAATTTGGAAGTTTATTATGTCTTATTTCGGAATCAAATATTCCTTGTCTTCCAAAAAAATCCTTTATTTCATTCTTAAGAAAAAAAGATGGTCCATTATATTGAAGAATAGATCTTACCTTATTGAAGTTAATTGCTTGGGTTTGTGATAATTTTAAAAATACATATTTTTGTGACAAGTCAGATAAATAAAAAAAAATATGTGACTTTCGCTTACTATTTCTAAGATTATCAAATATCTTTTTTATAGTCATAGGCGAAATAAAGTCAATTTGATTTTGTTTTGTTTTATTAATCCTTTCTTGATCTTGATTTCTTTTATTATTGTCAATGTATTTCTCAACAATTTTTTTTGTTGATTCCATAAAAAGGTATAGAGTGATTCTGCGCATATTAATGATACATAGAAAGATATCAATGTATATTTTTTCAATGCAAAATTGAATTAATAATTCAATATTTTTTCTTTTTAATAGTTTCCAAATTTTTGGGGGTGATTCTCCATTATTCTTTTTATTTTTTTTCATTTTTTCTATTTGATTTCTGATTGTGTTTCTTCTATCAATTCTATGTTTCATTTCTTCTTTTGTCTGTAAATAATTTGTCCAACCTGTAGCTCGATTTTGACTAAGTGATTCATGAATTATCTTATTACTGATTATAGAATCATTTTCTGTTTGAGTTTGACTTGATTCATATATTTCTCTCGGTATAAATAATGGAATTTTTGTTCCTTTTAAAAGTTCTTTTCTTATTTGTTTTACAAATAAAACAGCTTTTGTTTGTTTCTTTGTTATTTTTTTTAAAACTCTTCGAACTCTAAAATTGAATTTTCTGATTTCGACTTTATAGTCTATATCTTTAAAAATAGGTTCAAAAAAGGAAGGTGTTTTTCGAGGAGGCCCAAAAGGATATTCTGTTTCCATTCCCAAAACTGTTAAAAAACAAGAATCAAAATAATCCTGTTGCTTTCGATCGCTATCAGAGAGTCGTAGTTTAGATCTGTGCCAAGGTTTCAAATGAAAAGGATATAGGATTTTGATCTGAAAACCTTCTCTTAACCAATTTTTAGGAAATTCCGTTTTGGAGAATTGAAGACCATTATAGCTGCACTTTAGATAAATTTCTCTATTCCAATCTTGGAAATCCTCATACCATTCCGGAGATTGCCGTAATAAAATACGGCCAATATTCTTAACTATTATGAATAAGGGTAATTTAATATATCTTCTAAAAATTGATTGAGCTAGTAACAGAAGACTTCTTGTTTTTTGTGCATATGGAATGTTATCCCAGAATTCCATTGCGTCTTCCTGGTTATTTTTTTTTATTTGGAATTGTTGATCTAAAATTTCGAATTCTGACTTTTTACCCAACCAATCTCTAATATTAAAAAAAAGTTTCATTAGGTTGGATATAGGAAAAGGAAAATCCTCCATTTTTTCCAAAAAAAGGGGGGAATGGGGATTTCCTTGAGAGGGTCCCCAAATAACCATTTTACGCCTTTGAACGCGCATAGATCCTTTTATTACGGCTCGACGAAAATCCGGTTCTTCTAAATAACTTATAAAACCCGAATCTCTATTAAATTTTGTATAAAGATTATAATTCTTGAAATGAGACTTCTTAAAACTTCGTCTGGAACGAGTTAAAAAAGCTATACGTTTAAATCTTCTTGTTCGAAGCTGGTGATCCAGCCCTTGCATTATGCCTTGTTCTTTTCGTCGTTTTTTAAAATGTTGTTCCAACTCATTGATTAATTTGTATGACCATCGAGGGGGTTTTTTACCTATTTTGTTTATTCCAATAGATTTT